ACTTATACAAAGCTATATACGAATCACCCACACCCTCTTCTTTTGTATTTCATTAATTGACTTTCCTTTCAATTAAGACGAAATTCTCTAAAAAGAAACCCCCGCTTTCTTTAAAATATCATAAACAGTTCCTGTAGGTTGAGCACCTTTTTCAAGAAAAAATAGAATAGCAGGAATATTTAAATACGTTTGATTATTTATCGGATCATAAAAACCCACTTTCCGAAGATCTCTTCCTTCTCTTCGGGATCGGACATCAATTGCAACGATTCGATAAACGGCTCATTGGGATAGACGTAGATAAACTAGAACCCCCCCTAGAAACGTATACGAAGCTTTCTCTTCGTACGGCTCGAGAAATTAGAAGATATGTCTATGTATACAATTCGAATGTCAAATAGATCTATAAAAGCATTAAATCAAATCAATTAGACTAAGATTATTTAATACTTTTAGACTAAGATTATTTAATACTTTTTTATTCTTCTTTTTCTTTATCAAAAAAAAAATCATTTGTATTCTCAAAACTCAAGTTGAGTAACTCGGAAATATGAAATAGCTCAAAAGAAAACCCTTATGTATTTGATTTTTTGAGTGGTCTCTAACCCCTTTTTCTTTGTCTCATTTAGAATATATTTGGACTCCTTGTTCTTGATCTAGTTGTCGAGACAATTAAAAAAAAAAGATATTTCCTTGTTCCAAAATATTTTATCTTTGCCTTGAATCATTGGGTTTAGACATTACTTCGGTGATTTTTAATCGTTTCAAAATGGCAGCAACACGGCCCTTTTTCTGATTTATTTCTATCAAAGAATCATAAACGGTTGATTCCCGCAAGATACACTTTTGATCAAAAGAGTTTCACTAATTCCAACAAATTTTCCTTTTTTGGATTTGAAACTTGCTCGAATTGGATCCTTTCGATTTAGAAATCGAAAATAGACTACACTTACGAAGTTGTTCCAACTTATTAATTGGCACTAACCCTAGATCCTTGCCCTGAGAAATGAATCAATACTTTCTACTCGAGCTACATCACATACTGTTTACACTACAACCCAAGAAAAAATGAGGTTTCGAGTGGAACAGAACAAAGGATGTCGAGCCAAGAGCACCTTCATTCCTATATAATAAAAAGGGTGGGTGTAAGAATCCACAACTGATCATGTCCTTCAAGTCGCACGTTGCTTTCTACCACATCGTTTCAAACGAAGTTTTACCATAACATTCCTCTAGTTTGGAACTGATATGTAATTGATTCAATTAGGGAATCATGAATAGTCATTTGTTCGGTCGTTCCATTGGTTTCTAAAGAAGTCTTAGAAAGAATTCAATTTAATTCTCGATTTTCTTTTTATTGGATGAATGCAATATTTTTATTTTATTTATTAATTTCTAAATATTAGGAAGAAAAAAGTTCTTTGTATTGAATCTACATTGCATCTTCAAGTAACTTGAGAGGATATATTCAACAATCTTAGACTTCTTCGAATATCAAATACTCATAAGAAATCATTCAATTCAAATAGTTATTGAATTGAAAAAAAAACCTACCTGGATATCACTATTTGAATAAAGTTTTCCTAAAGATTGCATTTATCATCATAAATAATTCATCTTTGAATTAAACCTCAGTGATTAAAAAAATATAGATAGATAGAAAAAGAAATTTATTTCTTTTTTTCGTGGAGTGAATAAAAAAAAGTTGATGTAAAGGAAGATTTAGGCTCTTTTTCTTTCATTTCATACTGAAAAAGAAAATCATAAAAAAAAAGAATTCCCTCTATCAGATAGACTGAACAATTGTCATTGGAATGAATTATGAATATTCAATATAGAATATTTCAAATTAACGGATCCAAAATCTTTTTCAAAAAACCAAAAAACGTTATCACTGAAATAGAACGACAATAATACATTAAGCATTTCCTCATTTTACGCGTAGTTTCTTTGACTGGTGGGGGTTCGTTCAATAATTTTTATTTAAAGCAAGGGGAATAGAATATAGGATGTATGAATTACCCCCCTGTATATATTATTACATATATTTACAATTATATATGCGAACCAAATCAAATACGAAATGAAATACCTAAAAATGAGGTTCAAAGAAAATAGATACGTTATATGTATGTAACTTGATTATTTCTTAATCCAATTTTCCAATTTGTACTAGCACAGCTAGTTAAATTGCTATCTTACATTGTTAATTAATTCTTATTATATGGGACGTAAGGCTTTTCGAAGTAACTAACTTAAACTTCAATATGAATATTCAATATTCAAAGTATAAGGGGATGGACATACGATGAAAAGCGCATTCAACCTCTTTTGCAACCCCCTTTTTTCTTTATTTCCAATTCTTCGAATCTAGATTCCTAGATCACAACTCGATTCAGTTTCATCTATATGTATCTTAGTTGAATTTAATTTGTGAAAAAATAGGATTTAAAGAAGAATAGAATCATTAAAAATCAGAAACAAGAATCACATAATATCCAATATTTAACTCTTAAAGAGTAGAGAAGGTAGTTCAAAAAACAGAAGGTAGTTCAAAAAGAAAACCTTTCTTTATTGTGATAATAGATATTTCTATCTATGTTTCTATCTATATATAGAATAGGTATTCCCTGGGACGGAAGGATTCGAACCTCCGAATAGCGGGACCAAAACCCGTTGCCTTACCACTTGGCCACGCCCCATTTCAATTTCTATTCAATACTACTAAAGAGTAGTATTGTTTTTGGTTGTTCGTCAATTCCAATCGAAAATAAATATCTATGGACTCTATTGTTCCTAGGGTTTTGACACGTGTAGATATACAATGAAGCTGAATTTATTGATCATTACATATAATTCAATTAAGATATTGTATAAAAGTATGATTTCTTCTATTCTTTTTTGAGAATTGAAGGATTTTTGATTGGATGAGTTCAAAGAAGGATTTTTTGGTATCCCTTACCTTTTTTTTTTCTTTCATTTTTAAGGGATATCAATTATCAATAACAATAACTCAATCAAAATACAATTATCTCCAAGTCCAAGAAAAAAAAATGTTTGTTATGCTTAATATCTTTAGTTTGATCTGTATCTGTCTTCATTCCACCCTTTATTCAAGTAGTTTTTTCTTAGCCAAATTGCCTGAGGCCTACGCTTTTTTGAATCCAATCGTAGATTTTATGCCAGTAATACCCCTTCTCTTTTTTCTCTTAGCCTTTGTTTGGCAAGCTGCTGTAAGTTTTCGATGAGATCTTTAATACTGTCCTAGACATGATTTATTCGAAAAAAAAAAATTGGAACAATGGATAAGATCGGATAAGTCTTACAGCATGAACATGAACCCTCGATTCAAACAATTCTTAGATAGCTGCAAAAAATCTGACTCCCCTCTTTCCTCATTCGGATTCTTTTTCATTTATTGAAAAACCCTTTTAGAGTCATTTCAAAATAGGAAAGATTTTTTTTTATGAAAGACTCGACTCTTATTCCAAATGAATTTCTGAAAATTCTTTTTGATTTTTGATTTCGAGAAACCATTTTGTTTATTGGTGTCAAAATAGGATATGGGGTATAAAAATGGAGAATCTATTCTCTTTTTTTTTTGAAAAAAAAAGATCTTGGAGATTGTGTAATGCTTACTCTCAAACTCTTTGTTTACACAGTAGTGATATTTTTTGTTTCTCTCTTCATCTTTGGATTCCTATCTAATGATCCAGGACGTAATCCTGGACGTGAAGAATAAAAAGGCCTTTCTTTTTACTTGCTTAATTTTTCAATGTTCTTACTTAGGATTTTATCTATTGTACATCCTTATTTATTATATGAAATAAAAAAAAAAACAAAAACAAAGGAAAGGTTTTGAAAAAAAAAAATAAATAAAATAACAAGTCATCAACGGAAACGGAAAGAGAGGGATTCGAACCCTCGGTACGAAAAACTCGTACAACGGATTAGCAATCCGACGCTTTAGTCCACTCAGCCATCTCTCCCAATTGAAAAAGGATAATTACTATATTACACAAAAAGTAAGGCTTGAAAAAAAGCCTTTCTTTTCTTTATCTCTCTTTATTTTTTTTTACTCTATTAATATATACAACTTTAATATATACTACTTTTATAAGCAATCCCATTTAGATAAAGAAAAGGTTCTAAAGAGATATTTCGAATAAAAAAAAATAAAAAAGCAAGAATACCTCTTCTTCCGAAAGAGCTTTTTTTCTTTTCACGGCCTGGCCTGGTCAGTACCTAGCCGGGCCATTTTTTGTTCCATTCCAAATCATAGATATAGATAAAATGATTTGTTTGAAAACAAAAATGCTTATTATTGATTATTGAAACAACAATCAGAAGAAGGGATCTTTCCATTCCTCTGATATGGAATTTCATTCTATAGAATCAAAGTGTCATTTTTTATTATTATTATTCTTTCTTTTCTTATTTTTTTTCCTTTACTGGAAAAAAAGAAAAAAAAAAATAAGGAACTGTGGATTGTTGTGCAATGCATTCTTATGTCATAACATAAATAGTTTTATCGAGCCCTATCTGTTCTGTCAAAAATCCTCCAGCAAAAGAAAGAACTTGTTCTTTCTTTATTTAAATTTTGAATTCTTTCTTTATTTAAATTTTGAATTAGGAGTGCTCTTTTACTAATCTGATTAGGTTTACTGACAAAACCAAAACAAACACGTCAATGCTATAATTTTCATCATTATTTTGTTTTGGATCCTATCTTGATTACGTCCGATTACCTTTTTTTGTTCGACAAAAGTTTCATTTATATACAATAATCGCATTGTAGCGGGTATAGTTTAGTGGTAAAAGTGTGATTCGTTTTATTAATCCCTTTTATAGTTAAGGGATCCCTCGGTTTGATTTGATTCATATTCCGAAGAAAAACTTTATTTCTTAAAAGGATTTAATCCTTTACCTCTCAACGAAGGATTCGAGGAAAAATATACATTCTCGTGATTTGTATCCAAGGGTCAATTAAAAATGGAAAA